TTCTTTCTAGTCGAGCCTCTCGGTCTGTCATTATACCCCGAGAGGTAGAAAGAATTACAACCCCCATCCCACCTAAAATTCTAGGAATTCTTTGATAGTTAGAATAGATTCGTAGACCCGGCCGACTGATCCGTTTTAAATTTAAAAGATTTCTATAAGTCCTTTTCCTATTCCGTCTATGTCGTAGGGTTAAAACCAAAAAAGATTTGTTGTTTTCTCGATGTTTTCTCACGTTTTCGATAAAACCCTCTCGTAAAAGTATTTTAACAATACTTTGGCTGATATTAGTAGATGCTACTCGAACCACGCTTTTTCTATACATATCGGCATTTCGTATAGAGGTTATTATGTCAGCAATAGTATCACTACCCATGATTAATTAAAATTATTGGTGCCTCCAAATTTGGATATAATCAACATGTTTTTCTTTTTTTTTTTTTTACGTATTTGTTTATGAATATTAATTTTGAAAGGTATATACGTGAGACAAAATCTACTAAATGAATCTTAATCTATTTCTTTTAAATATCCTACTATAACCATATTATAACCATATCGTGGTCTCGTTTTATAATACCTCGGGAGCTAATGAAACTATTTTAGTAAAATTGAACTGTCTCAATTCTCGGGCAATCGCACCAAAAACTCGCGTTCCTTTTGGATTTCCTTCTTGATCAATCACAACTGCAGCATTGTCATCATATCGTATTATCATACCGTTGTCACGTTTAAGTTCTTTACAAGTACGGACAATTACAGCTCTGACCACTTCTGATCTTTCTAGAGGCATGTTTGGAACTGCGTCTTTGATCACAGCAACAATAACGTCACCAATATGAGCATATCGACGATTGCTAGCTCCTATGATTCGAATACACATCAATTCTCGAGCCCCGCTGTTATCTGCTACATTCAAATGGGTCTGAGGTTGAATCATATCATTTTTTTATCTGTTTTTTACAATACAAAGGTCGAAGAAAAAAAGAAATATTGTTTGTCCAATGTCAAAAAAAAAAAAAAAAGAAACCTGCACCCGCTATTTTTTACCCAAGGCCTATTTCTTTTTTATCCCGAAATGATGAATTGAGCTCGTATAGGCATTTTGGACGCTGCGATTGAAATAGCCCTTCTGGCTATATTTTCTGTTACTCCACCCATTTCATAAAGGATTCGACCTGGTTTAACAACAGCTACCCAATATTCGGGAGAGCCTTTACCTGAACCCATACGTGTTTCTGCGGGTCTTACTGTAACTGGTTTATCTGGAAATATACGGACCCATATTTTTCCACCGCGACGGGCATTTCGTGTCATTGCCCGTCGACCTGCTTCTATTTGTCTAGATGTGATCCAAGCGGGTTCAAGTGCCTGAAGAGCGTATTTACCAAAACAAATACCATTACCTCGATAAGATATTCCCTTCATTCTTCCTCTATGTTGTTTACGGAATCTGGTTCTTTTGGGGTTATAGTTGATGGTTTGTTTTGAATTCCATCTCTACTACAGAACCGGACGTGAGAGTTTCTTCTCATCCAGCTCCTCGCGAATAAAATGAATTCAAATTCAAGATTTTGAATTCAATTCAGATATATACATGTATTTAATAAGTAATATACTGAATCATCGATTAGATCAAATCTATTATGAATTTGTATATCTTGATAGATAAATAAATATATTAAATAACAGACAAATAAATATATTAATATATTAAATAACTATTTAAATAACTATTTTTTTCTTATATTTATGTATTTTAGAATGTTAAAACGAATCTTTCTTTTGTTTTACTCTTTATCGTATTGGATTGACCCAAATTTAGTAATACAAGAAAATAAAGTTTTCGCGGGCGAATATTTACTCTTTCAATTTCTATTTCAGTTCTATCATTAGTTCATAACTTTTCCGAATAGATGAATTGGTCTCTGGTCGGTTCCGCCATCCCGATCCATGAATCATTCGAATTCATTTTCACTAGAATCTTTTGAATTCACAGGTTCCATCGTTCCCATCGCTTCTTACTTACTGGTTAGGTCTGAATTCTACAATGGAGCTATTAGTTCTTGAGTCAATATTCTTAGCCTTTATTGGCTCCAAGCTCTTTATTTTTTGTTCGATGAGCAGATCCATTTAATGATGAATCCGTATTGATGCTTTATTACACAGCTTTTTTCTGAGATGACTCATAGACCTTACATATTGGAATTCTATATCATGAATATTCTTTTTCTTTCTCTCATCCTTCCATTTATCCATACCCTTTCTTTTTTATTTCGATTGACAACTTAGAAGCATATTTTTTAAATAAAAAAAGATTTCAGTTGCTACAACAATATGAACAATATATCATATCTTGACTGATTCTTTGGATCCAGATAATACGAAGTGATGAGTTGGTTATTACTTCTCTAGTTATTTGTTTATACTATGGGGCTGGTTTTTTATACTAACCCTCAAAAAACCGACGAGTCACACACTAAGCATAGCAATTTTATCAAAA